TGGCACTATTCGGAATATTTCTGTAAGTCCTCGAAACGGTAAGATACCGGAAAGAATTTTTACCCAAATATTAATAGGTCGCGTATTAGCAGACGATATATATCTCGGTTCGCGGTGCATTGCGACCCGAAATCAAGATATCGGGGTTGGGCTTGTCAATAGATTCATAACCTTTCGAACTCAACCAATAGCCATCCGAACTCCTTTTACTTGTAGGAGTACATCTTGGATCTGTCGATTATGTTATGGCCGAAGTCCTACTCACGGTGACTTGGTCGAATTGGGAGAAGCTATAGGTATTATTGCAGGTCAATCTATTGGGGAGCCTGGTACTCAACTAACATTAAGAACTTTTCATACGGGCGGAGTATTCACAGGGGGTACTGCAGAACACGTACGAGCTCCTTTTAATGGAAAAATTCATTTTAATGAGGAGTTGGTTCATCCCACACGTACACGTCATGGACACCCTGCGTTTCTATGTTATAGATACTTGTATGTCACTATTGAGGGCGAAGATATTCTACATAGTGTGAATATTCCGCCAAAAAGTTTTCTTTTAGTTCAAAACGATCAATATGTTGAATCCGAACAAGTGATTGCTGAAATTCGTACGGGGGCATCGACTCTGAATTTTCAGGAAAAAATTCGAAAACATATTTATTCTGACTCAGAAGGAGAAATGCACTGGAGTACTGATGTGTATCATGCATCCGAATTTACATATGGTAATGTTCATCTTTTACCAAAAGCAAGTCGTTTATGGATATTATCGGCAAGGCTGTACAGATCCAGTGTAGTCTCCTTTTCACTCCACAAGGATCAAGATCAAATGACCACTCATTCTCATATTTCTAACTCCTTAATGACTAATGATCCTTCAAAATGTCGTAAAAAAGAACATAGGATTTCGAATTATTCAGAACGTAATCGAATGGGTCATTGCAATCACATATATCCGACAAAAAACTCCGGTTTATTGGCAAAGAGGCGAAAAAATAGATTCCTTATTCCATTTCAATCGAGTCAAGAGCGAGAAAAAGAATTAATGTCCCTTTGCGACGGTAACTCGATTGAAATACCCGTAAATGGTATTTTCCGTGGAAATAGTATTTTTGCTTATTTCAATGATCCTCGATACCGAACAAAGAGTTCGGGAATTATTAAATATGAGACTATAGAGGTGCATTCCATCGTTAAAAAAGAGGATTTGATTGAATATCGAGGAGTCAAAGAATTTCGACCAAAATACCAACTGGTAGATCGATTTTTTTTTATTTCCGAGGAAGTACATATCTTATCTGGATCTTGTTCGATAATGGTACGGAATAATAGTATCATTGGGGTAGATACGCAAATTACTTTAAATAAAAGAAGCCGAGTAGGTGGAGTGGTTCGGGTGGAGAGAAAAAAAAAAAAGATTGAACTAAAAATTTTTTCTGGAGATATCTATTTTCCTGGGCAGACAGATAAGATATCCCGACATAGCGGCATTTTGATACCACCAGGAAAGATAAATTACAAGGAAGCCAAAAATTTGAAAAATTGGCTCTATGTCCAGCGGATCACTCTTAATCATAAAAAGTATTTTGTTTTTATTCGACCCGTAGTCACATATGAAATAACCGATGGTATCAATTTAGCAACACTTTTCCCTCAGGATCTGTTGCAAGAAAGGGATAGTATGCAACTTCAAGTTTTCAATTATATACTTTATGGAAATGGCAAAGTCACTTGGGGAATTTATAACACAAGTATTCAATTAGTACGTACTTGTTTAGTATTGAATTGGAACCAAGACAAAAAAAGTTCGGCTATCGAAAAGGCCCGTGTTTCTTTTGTTGAAGTAAGGATAAATGGTATGATTCGAGATTTTCTAAGGATCGATTTTATGAAATCAGCTCTTTCGTATATCGGGAAAAGGAAGGATCCCCCCCTTTTTTTTGATGATGGATCAGAGTATACCAATAGGAATCCTTTTTTTTCCACTTATTTAAAAACAAAACTTCAACAATCGTTTAACCAAAATCAAGGAACTATTCGTACGTTGTTAGGTAAAAATAAGGAACGTCAGTCTTTTTTAGTTTTATCATCATCCAATTGTTTTCGAATGGGTCCATTCATACTCAACGATGTAAAATATCACAAAGAATCCAGTAAAAAAGATCGCCCAATTCCAATTAAAAATTCTTTAGGTCCTTTAGGAATAGTCCTTAAGTTTGCAAATTTTTTTGTATTGTACCATTTAATAACTCATAATCAGATCTTGGTAAATAATTTTTTACCATTTTACAATTTAAAACAAACTTTTCAAGTCCTTAAATATCAATATTATTTAATGGATGAAAATTTAAGAATTTATAATCTCTATTTTTGTAGTAACATCATTTTTAATTTATTCAATTTGCATTGTTATTACCATTTTTGTGACAAAACATCTATAAAGATGCGTCTTGGACAATTTCTTTGTGAAAATTTATGTATAACAAAAAATGGACTGCACTTAAAATCAGGTCAAGTTCTAATTGTTCAGTTTGATTCTGTAGTAATAAGATCGGCTAAGCCCTGTTTGGTTACCCCAGGAGCAACAGCTCACGGTCATTATGGGGAAATCATTTCGGAAGGGGATACTTTAGTTACCTTTATATATGAAAAATCGAGGTCTGGTGATATAACGCAAGGTTTGCCAAAAGTGGAACAAGTCTTAGAAGTTCGGTCAGTTGATTCAATATCCATCACTCTAAAAAAGCGGATTAATGGTTGGAACGAACGGATAACAAAAATTCTTGGAATTCCGTGGGGATTCTTGGTTGGGGCTGAGCTAACTATAGCGCAAAGTCGTATCTCTTTGGTTAATAAGATCCAAAAGGTTTATCGATCCCAGGGGGTGCAGATTCATGATAGGCATATCGAAATTATTGTACGGCAAATAACATCCAAAGTCTTGGTTTCAGAGGATGGAATGTCTAATGTTTTTTTGCCTGGAGAACTAATTGGATTGTTTCGAGCAGAACGGACGGGACGCGCTTTGGAAGAAGCGATCTGTTACCGAACTATCTTATTAGGAATAACGAGAGCATCTCTGAATACTCAAAGTTTTATATCGGAAGCAAGTTTTCAAGAAACTGCTCGAGTTTTAGCAAAAGCGGCTCTCCGAGGCCGTATTGATTGGTTGAAAGGACTCAAAGAAAACGTTGTTCTGGGGGGGATGATACCTGTTGGTACTGGATTCAAGGGATTCGTACACCGCTCAAATCAACATAAGAGCATTTCCTTAAAAAAAAAAACCAAGAATATATTCAAGAGAGATATTTTATTTTACCACAGGGAATTGTTAGATTATTGCTTTTCAAATAATTTAGGTAATGAATCAAAATAACAATTATTTTAGGGATTTAATACAAGAGATTCATCCTTTTTAGTTATTTAATATTTATTTAGTAATAAATTAAGGAAACTCAAAAAAAAAAATAACGAATAGAAAGGGATTTTAGGTTTGGTTTGTGTATCAATAGCCAATCCACGTTAAAAATGAAAAAGAAGGTTCCGTTGGAACAATTATTTATTTCAGGATACCTTATCTCTTTATTAAAAAAAGAGTTAACGTTTGTGGAGAAATGACAAGAAGATATTGGAACATCAATTTGGAAGAGATGATGGAGGCGGGAGTTCATTTTGGTCACGGTACTCGAAAATGGAATCCTCGAATGTCATCTTATATCTCTGCAAAATGTAAAGGTATTCATATTTTAAATCTTACCAGAACTGCTCGTTTTTTATCAGAGGCTTGTAATTTAGTTTTTGATGCAGCAAGTAGAGGAAAACAATTTTTAATTGTTGGGACAAAAAATAAAGCAGCTGATTCAGTAGCATGGGCTGCAATAAGGGCTCGATGTCATTATGTCAATAAAAAGTGGCTTGGGGGTATGTTAACGAATTGGTCCACTACAGAAACAAGACTTCATAAATTCAGGGACTTACGAATGGACCAAAAGGCGGGAAAGCTCATCCGTCTCCCGAAGAGAGATGCCGCGGTGGTGAAGAGACAATTATCTCACTTGCAAACATATCTGGGCGGGATTAAATATATGACAGAATTACCTGATATTGTAATCATCGTTGACCAACAAAAAGAATATACAGCCGTTCGAGAATGTATTACTTTGGGAATTCCAACGATTTGTTTAATCGATACAAATTGTGACCCGGATCTTGCCGATATTTCGATTCCGGGAAATGATGATGCTATATCTTCAATCCGATTAATTCTTACTAAGTTAGTATTTGCAATTTGTGAGGGTCGTTCTAGTTATTTAAGAAATCCTTGATTTTATTATATTATTTTATATTATTATACTACTAAAAAAAAATTAAAAATTCAATTAGAAATTATAAAATTAATCCCTATAATTTATAATAGAATTGGTTACTTTCCTGAATAAAAAAAGCATATAATATTATATATAACTAATAAATAATAAGAATTAAATCGGTACCCTAAATAAAAAAAAGTAGACGAGAAAGAGATGATGGAATCAAAATAAATTTTTAAGTTATATTTCTGTCAGAGGACAATATGAATATTCTCTCATATTCAATCAACACACCGGGGTTATATGATATATCTGGTGTGGAAGTAGGTCAACATTTTTACTGGCAAATCGGGGGGTTGCAAATCCATGGCCAGGTACTTATAACTTCTTGGGTTGTAATTGCTATCTTACTAGGATCGGTTGCTATAGCTGCGCGGAATCCACAAACCATTCCAACAAGTGGTCAGAATTTTTTTGAATATGTCCTTGAATTCATTCGAGACGTGAGCAAAACTCAAATTGGAGAAGAATATCGCCCTTGGGTTCCCTTTATTGGAACTATGTTTTTATTTATTTTTGTTTCTAATTGGTCAGGGGCCCTTTTCCCTTGGAAAATCATAAAGTTACCTCACGGGGAGTTAGCCGCACCCACAAATGATATAAATACTACTGTTGCATTAGCTTTACTCACGTCAGTAGCCTATTTCTATGCGGGTCTTACAAAAAAAGGATTAGGTTATTTTGGTAAATACATTCAACCAACTCCAATTCTTTTACCCATTAATGTTTTAGAAGATTTCACAAAACCCCTATCACTTAGTTTTCGACTTTTTGGAAATATATTAGCGGATGAATTAGTAGTTGTTGTTCTTGTTTCTTTAGTACCTTTAGTGGTTCCTATACCTGTCATGTTCCTTGGATTATTTACAAGCGGGATTCAGGCTCTTATTTTTGCAACTTTAGCCGCAGCTTATATAGGCGAATCCATGGAAGGTCATCATTAATTAGTCTTAGTCGATTTTTTAGTTTAGATGTTTCGAAGAATGATTAGAAAATCTGATGGAATTTGAGAGACAATAGGTGGTTTACATTATGTAAGAAACATATGTATATTTGTATATTATTTTATATTCGAGGAATTTATTAAATTGACAAGTTATATTTCATTTGCACTACTAAAATTTAGCTAGAGATGCCAACTGAAGTCTTTCTTGTTTCGTTTATAACTGTGAATTTTTTGACTAAAAAAAAATCGAAAGATGGCGCCTTTCTCTAATGAGAAAATTCAAAAATATTAATTAATATTTGGCATTTTTATTTAAAATTATTTCTATTGGATGGATATTAGAATGAAATAATTAAGTTCTAATTCATTGGTTGATTGTATCATTAACCATTTATTTTTTTTGTGTGTGAGGAACTTATTTATCATGAATCCACTTATTTCTGCCGCTTCCGTTATTGCTGCTGGATTGGCTGTAGGACTTGCTTCTATTGGACCTGGCGTTGGTCAAGGTACTGCTGCAGGCCAAGCTGTAGAAGGTATTGCGAGACAGCCCGAGGCAGAGGGAAAAATACGAGGTACTTTATTACTTAGTTTAGCTTTTATGGAAGCTTTAACAATTTATGGGTTGGTTGTAGCATTAGCCCTTTTATTTGCAAATCCTTTTGTTTAATCCGAGAAAAGGAACAGAAGTATGAGAAATCTATATTTCTTTTAGGGTCTTGAACGTATTGGTTGTTTTTAACACTATATATTAAAATTTCGTCCTTACACCATTACTTAGTCATTCAGAAAATAACCCAAGGGAAGGACTGATGAATTTTCTTCCTTCCCTTTCTTTAGAGTGCTCGAACAAAAGAGCTATTTCGTAATTCCCATGAAACCTAGTACCTAATAATTAATTCGCATAAATTAAAGTATTATTGTTATTGGGAATCTCAATTGAAAAACAAAAATTCATTTTCAACCTATTTTGTATTTATACGTAATAAATAAGTGAAGCAATACAATGATTTTTTTAGTTTATCTATAATAAGGAGATCGTATGAAAAATGTAACCGATTCTTTCGTTTTCTTGGGTCACTGGCCATCCGCCGAGAGTTTTGGGGTTAATACCGATATTTTAGCAACAAATCTAATAAATCTCAGTGTAGTAATTGGTGTATTAATCTTTTTTGGAAAGGGAGTGTGTGCGAGTTGTTTATTTCAAGAATAGGTTGGATCCAACCAGCTGTACTTCTTTTTTCTTTACTTTATAACTAGGGACAAAAGGTACATGATTTCGCGAATTACTTCTGAATCTGAATCAATTATATGTAAAAACCATAGCATTTCGTGAGTTGTTGGGAAATATACTTTGATTCTCTATCAACCAATAATGTGGGCCCATTATAATGGTTAAAACTAAACGCTTTGAAGTCCAGGTGCAGCAGTGTATTCTTTCTACCACTATGGTAATACCAAGACAATTTAAAATAAAGTTCTCCATTTATTGATATAGAACACTCGTAGCGATAAATTTATTAATTTAGAATGAAATATTAAAAATGCTAAAAAGGCTGAGTCGATGACCTACATATAAAAAACATTTTTGGATTTGAAAAAAAAACAATTTTGCTGACAATTACTTTTTTGGCTCAGAAGAGTCCTCCTTATGGGCTAGTTTTGATTAGCACTTGTTTTCAATTTTGTTCAAATTAACCATAAAAGAGAAGATAGGTTCATTACATTCAAAAAAAAGTATGGAAATTCACCATAAATAATTGAAGTAATTGAGCGTGAGAGCCAAATGAATTGAAAAATTCAAGTTTGGTTCGGGAAGGGATCATGAACATTTTAAAATGAATGGAAAGATAATCTACTTTCATTAAGTGATTTATTAGATAATCGAAAAAAGAGGATCTTTAATACTATTAGAAATTCAGAAGAACTACGCGGAAGGGCCATTGAACAACTGGAAAAAGCCCGGGTTCGCTTACGGAAAATAGAACTAGAAGCGGATCAGTTTCGAGTCACTGGATATTCGGAAATAGAACGAGAAAAAATGACTTTGATTAATTCAACTTCTAAAACTTTAGAACAATTAGAAAATTACAAAAATGAAACTATTCAGTTTGAACAACAAAGAGCGATTAATCAAGTCCGACAACGGGTTTTCCAACAAGCTTTACAAGGAGCTTTAGG